AGAGTCGGATTTCATTCCTAAGGGGAATCTTTTTTTTCTTTCGCATTTCTCATCAAACATATAGATGAAAATTTTTATTACTTCAACTAGAACTCGTACCGATTGATGGGAGAAAGACATACATGGATTAGTACAATTATTGGTAGCATTATATTCAGTATTCCAAGAAATATTGGGTCTGCTTTTTCGATTGCTCCCGATCCAGGGAACAGAATATGGAATAGAATACCCTATATTTCCAGGGAGCACATACACAAAAGAAATTATTTTATTGTACAACCCAAAATGAATTTAATCGAAGCCTCCCCTTGGACTACTTTTCTTTTCTAGATTCAACTATCTTCTTTTCTAGTTCTGATTTTATGTAACCTCAATTACGAATTTTAATTTGAAAAAAAAAATTCATGAAAATTGCATACTGAGCTTTTAATATATCTGTCCCAGTACTAATCATCTAAGGAAGGAAGATAAAAGAAAGCTAAAGATCAACCAAGGACCCCATCCCTCTTAGTGACGAAATGCAGAATTTTTTCCTTCCTATTTCCCATTTCTTTTTGGGTTTCGATGGAAACCCAAAAAGAAATGGGAAATTAGACCCTTTCTACCGAGATTCATCTTTATCACACTTCTTTGTATTCCAAAGAAAATTAAATCATTAAAAATGTAGTTTAGAACTTAACTTCTTTTTTTCCCTTTCACTCACTTCTATTCTTTATTATATTACTATATACACTAATTTAGTATTATTCTATTTAAATTCAAATAAAAAAAATAGTAAAGGAGCAATGAGCCGTGGATGGAATCAAATATGCTTTATTTACAAACAAAAGTATTTGCTTATTCGATTGAGAAAAATCAATATACTTTTAATAGTGAATCAGGATTAACTACGACAGATATAATAGAAAAAATCATATATCACCTAATATATTCCTTTTTTCTTTTCTATTTATAGTAATGTTTTATTCGATTTCGAATAATAGTTCACTGCGATTTTAACATATCTATTGTTTTTATTTTATTTGTTTTCGACTTCTTTTTATAACTTTTTATAAAGAGAAGTAAAGAAACAAAATAAATAGTAAAGAATGATTCCTTTTGAATAATAGATTCATTATTTGGGTTTGTGACTAATGGAAGTCGAACGGTGGTGAGATGATACTTCATCTGATGATGATACAAGGAAGGCGTAGGGTAGGTTATAGAAAAGAAAGAATGGAACCGAATAATAAATAAAAGAATTCTTGATTGGATCAGGAATCCTATTTTGGATTCGATATGGATAAAAGACCTTCCTATGGTATATACTATTCAATTCTCGATGATGAATTGATTTGATAGGTCTGATATTGTTATTCATCTCATGATATTGATCCGATTTAATATCATCGAGAGGGATAATTCATCCATGGAATTTACAGACGAAAGATTTATCATCTCCATGGGATTAAATCCCGAGTTATTTTGAAGTAAAAAACACTGAGATTATGGAAGTAAATATTCTTGCATTTATTGCTACTGCACTGTTCATTCTAATTCCGACTGCTTTTCTACTTATCATTTACGTAAAAACAGTCAGTCAAAATGATTAAAAATTCATATTCATTAAATAAATTTGAATGAAACGCGACTTCTGAGTTCTCATCAATCTTCTGAGTTCTCATCAATGATTGAAGAAAGAAAATGAAAAGAATTTCAATTTCACGTAATGAGCAGACTCGAATCGGCAGTATTCAATGGGATCTGATAGTATGGTAGAAAGAAATATATGAATCGTTCTTTTTTTCTACCATACTACTATTAAATGGAAATGTATACTCAATAATAAAAACTTAATATCGATCACTCTCCAATATTATCTCCCTATATAATATGTATAATATATAGAATAATAATAATATCAATTTCATATATGGAATGTACATAGGACCCAATTCGATTTCTTTTCTACATCTATTTGTTACGATCAATCTGAAATAATCGGAAGAGAGCTCTTACTCTTATGTTTCCAATTCTTCGATTTCTTATTATTTCCAAGATGAATCTCCGTATCTATTGAAATAATCAATCAAGGAAAGTTTCTTAATAAAATAATAAGAAAGTGGTTTTTTCATTTAGCATTTCGAAGAAGTAATTGATTTAGCCATTGACAGGACTTCTATGAGAGCTTCTTCGAATAATTTTGAAAAAGAATAGTAAAGGTTATCCATTTTTAACAGAGTTTTAATGCTTGAACCATGAAGTGAAATGAGTCGACATAAATCCAATTTATAAAATAATAAAACAAGCGGTAAATGCACAATATGCGACTCTCACAACGCAAGATCTTATTATACTATCCCGTTAAACAATCAATATTTCTATATTCTTTCTCATAGAAAGTGTGTATACACTTAACAGAACGACTTCTTTTTTGAACAGTAAGGAGGGAAAGAAATCAAAGGGGGTCCGATCTTCCTCATTGTCCATCTATACTTCTGGTAAGAGCCCATTCGTTGAAATCGAAAATTTAGGAAGAATTCGGTTGGAATAAATTTCCTATCATCTGTATTCCCTTTCAAAATACAAAGAAAGGGAATCATTGAAATATCTGTTTGATTGAAAAAGTATTATTCATATAATACATTAATTCGGCTAGAATCCAATGAAATTTCAAAAATGATGCTATTTTTATTTTAAATCGTTAAAAATGCTTTGCAGAACGATCTAGAAAACAATTGATACAGTTTTCGTGATCAACTCAATTAAATTAGTAATACCTCTAGAGTCCACTTCTTCCCCATACTACGAGTGAAAGAGAAAATGTAAAGACTACCATTAAAGCAGCCCAAGCGAGACTTACTATATCCATGTGAATTATGTCCCCTATTTCGATGAATATTAAGGAATTTTTACATTATTCCTCACTAATAATAGTCGAATCAATTGGTCAGAGTCAAAAAGGTATTCTGACCCAACACTCTTGATGAACCAATCCAATAAACAAACCCATTTATAAAAAATTCCTATATGATTTCGAATCGGGAAAGATTAAACACAACAATCAAAATAGAGAGTCATATCTCAAAGGAATGTTTCTAATCGAAGATATAGGAATAGATTTATTTATTCCTATTCTTTTTTTTGTCGATCGTTATAAGATAAGTAAAAAGCATAAAAAGATAGATCACTATCTAGTCCATACCTCTATTTCCCATTTAATCGAATTCGTAATGTCTTCCAATTGTCTATGTGAAAGAGTTGGGTGGAAGTTGATTATGTTCTTTTCTTGACTGAGGGTTTGCCGAAAAGAATTTCTTTTTGTACTTTTAAAAAACCAATTATCCATCCAATCTAATATTGATTCAATGCCTAAGCATTCAGAGACTCTCGTGAGGCCGTGTATAAATTGCGCCCCTTCTATCCCTAGAATCTTTTTTTGCGTCTAGAATTCATGGATTTACAATCCTTTCAAAAACCACCAAACCTTATGCTTAGAATCAAACAAATAGTAAGAGTCGTTTTTCTCTGCTTCTGCTTGCTGGGGAATAATTGGACTAGTTATATCAGCAGAACAGAATAGGAGATTTCTAATCTTTTGTTGATTAGGCGACACCCAGATTTGAACTGGGGAAAAAAGATTTGCAGTCCCCCGCCTTACCGCTCGGCCATGTCGCCAAAAGGATACAAAATAGATGAAACTTTTCCCCCTTTGGGTTGGATTAGTGAACTTATTTTTTTTTTGGACTTGCATTTTGCATCTAGCTCAAAACACACGATGCTTAAAAACTTCTCCTCCCTTTTCTATTGAAAAAAAAAAATATGGATTTTCCGTGACAAAAACCTAAACTTATAACAAATTTGAACCATTAACTATTGACTGCTGACTGTTAATTCATCAGCAATTCTTGAATTTGAATCTCTATTTTTGTTTTCCTACTGAGATAAGAAAATACAAATTGATATAGAACTCATCAATATGGATTCTTTTCAATAAAAAACCCTTCTTAATTCTACTAAATTAAAATTATAACAACAATTATGAGTATATGTAAACCCGAAAATCGAAATTGTTACACAGATATCTAACGGGGTATTTGATTTCTATATGTTGTCTATAGAGAATTCTCCGTCAATTATCGTGCTTCGATTTTTCATTAAATAAAATACATTGGAATAAAATGGAAATTTTTGGATAGAGCACGACCGACGCTGCCCTGAATAGAACGACAATAAGGAGGAAGAAGGATCTATATACTATATCTGCACATGTATTAATAAATACAATACAACCCCTCTTTCTACACCTCAGAATCAAATTCGACTAAAAAATAGATAAAAATACCTCTCTTCTCAGCGAATCATTTTTTGAAGAATAGAATCCATGATAAGGGGTTAGTGCAAAAAATCGACTCTATATTTTTTCTTATTTTTATGGTTTTATATCAGTGAAAAGAGCAAATACTGAATCTGTTTTTTTCTAGTAGTCAAGCAGATTCGAATATGGAATAATATTAATATAGAATGTAAAAATAAAAAGAATTCTCTTCAATTCAATCAAAAACATAAAAAAGCTCTTAATTCTATTAGGGGTGAATAAAAATTCGATTGAATAAAATGGAGAAACCGCTTTTGTGCTTAAGTACCAAGGCGGCAAAAGTGTGTCTTTTTTCCTGCTCGCTCTCAGAGAGTTCGCGATGTTCTCTTTCTTAGTTTTTTTTATCGAAATTGTTTATAAACGACCCCGTTTTACCATTTAAGGGGACTCTTTGCAGTTGGTAATTTCCTTAATTTTTTAGTCCTGTGTCAACATTAAAATAATGACATAATCATCCGGTTAAGATTGATCTAAACCATCGTATTATGTTCAAAATGGAGAACCAAAAAAATAATGATAAAACCAGAAATAATAGGTTATTCTGTGCTCGGTATTTGTATCGTAGGATTGTCTCCGAGAATATATACTTCCCTTATTAGAGCAAATATATATACGTTAGGGGATCTTTTGATCGCAATCACAA